AATTTGAATATCAGAATAGTAGATATAGTCATGATGCAATAGGTTAGGTCCACTTACTTTTATTGATTTCGAATCCAATTTTGACGATTGATTTATGGAAAAGAAGGAAATTTGGAGATTTAAGAGATAATTTCTCATTTATTGAATTATTCATTATATTTCTATTCTAATATAATAAACAAATGTTCAACCTTCTAACTAAACTTTCTAACTCTATAAATAACTAGATAAAAAAAAAATAGACTAATATTATATATTCTAAAGAATACTCTAGAATTCTAATAATATATATTCGAAATACTATACTATAACTAGAATAGTATATATTCTATTTCGAATATATTCTAAAAAATAGACTATTCTAAAAAATAGTATAAAAAATAGAAGAAAATATATTCGAAATAGCTAGAAATATATTCTATAACTAAACTAGAATATAGAAGAAAGATATTATATAAAATTAATAAAATTATATAAATCGAAAAATTATAGAAAATATAAATATATTCGAAAATAAAAAATATTATAAAAAAATAGAAATATATTAGATTAGAATAAAATAATTTATTATTATTAGATATTAATATTGGATATTACAATATTCTAATACTACTAATAGATTACTAATAATATATTCAAATATTCTATAGAATATTCTATTTTTTTTTCTCAAAAAAAAATTTCTAAAGATAGATTCTAAACGAAAGTTGAAAAGAAGCTAAAATAAAGCATTATAATATTAATTATATTAATTTTTTTAATTATATTAATTTTTGAAAATTTTAGAATTAATTATAATTCTAGAGTTTCTTACTTTTGTTATTATAAATAGCAACTTCTATTCCCTCTTCAAATAGGAATACTACCGCTGGTTTTATGAAAAAACGCCAAAGCCCCTTATCGGATTTGAACCGATGACTTACGCCTTACCATGGCGTTACTCTACCACTGAGTTAAAGGGGCTCATTTGATTGAATTCTTGAATGATCTACTATGTGGATAAGATAGATCTATGAAACTAGATTAGAAATTCAATCTCTAAATCTAGAAAAAGTAAGTAACTATATTAGAAATTATATTATAATAGAATATTAATTAAATTTTTATTAAATAAATTATTTAATTAGAATTTGAAATTAGTATTCTCGATTAGAATTATTATATTCTAATTATTAAATTAAAATGAAATTATTCTAATCGATAATGGCCTATAATGGATAATGGCGATTAGAATGAATCTTAATATAAGAATAAAAAAATTCTATGGAATCTGAAAGGGGCAAAGATTCTTCAAATCGAGTCATACCATTTTCTTATATTGACAATTTCAAAAAACTGTTCATACTATGAACATAGTATGCTGGCGGTCGGGCAAATGTGCCCCCATCGTCTAGTGGTTCAGGACATCTCTCTTTCAAGGAGGCAACGGGGATTCGACTTCCCCTGGGGGTAGGGTATTACGAACGGAAGGGGATCGTGTATTCTTTTTTTTTTTTAATAAAAAAATCTGGAATTGATTCTTCCTGGGTCGATGCCCGAGCGGTTAATGGGGACGGACTGTAAATTCGTTGGCAATATGTCTACGCTGGTTCAAATCCAGCTCGGCCCAATAATTCACTGATCTGCCATGAAATAAGCCCCTTGTTCTCGCGAAATGCCTGATACGAAAAAAAGGAAAAAGTTCGGATATATCTCTACTTGTTCTTTATTTTATTTGTTTTATTTCTTTTTTTTCTCAAAATTCTGATCTTGCTAATCATCTAGACTCAGATCCGGATTTGTAAGTATAAAGTCTAAGAATAAAGAGTAATGTAAAGAAAAAAGAGTCTTTTTTTTTTTTTTTTACATTGAAAGATTTTTTTTTATTCGATTTTGATTTGAAATAATGAAAAGATTACTAGCAATCCCTGTCCTTTTGTATCATTAAAGTGTATATCCATGTGAATATCACACTCCCCTTTCTGTTCCAAGACGTTGATTTCAATCGAAAATCGAAATATAAATATAAAAAAAGGGTTTGAATGAAATCATAATAATATGTATGCTGTACATTTTATTGCATTTCCCGGGGATTGTAGTTCAATTGGTCAGAGCACCGCCCTGTCAAGGCGGAAGCTGCGGGTTCGAGCCCCGTCAGTCCCGACGGATCTAATAATATTAAAAAAAAAATGGAATAAAACAAATACATCAACTCATATCTCCCCCTTCTGCGAAAGGGGAGCAAATAGCACAATTTCATTTTCATTCCCAAGGGGATACTTCTTTTTTTTTTCTTTTTTCAACTAGTACTGATTAATCGAAACATATGTGAATTAGTACAATTATTGGTAGCGTCATATTCAAGATTTAAAAAGATACTCTACTTAGTTTGGATTTTTCGATTACTCCTGACCCGTATAATGAAATCGAATCGAGTACCATATCTTTTCCGGTAGCCCCATACACAACACAAATAAATCACACAAAAAAATCGGATTTGTACGATACAAAATGAATTTAATTTCTTTGATAGAATCCTTTTTTTTTTTTAAGTATCTTTTTTCTTGGCTCCGATTTTGTCTAATCTCATTCAAATTTCAAATTGCGCACTTTTGTTTGGGTTTGGTTGTAACCAATCTAAGTGGAAAGGAAAGGTGGTTACATGATACGTCTCCCATGATTGTACAAAGAAGTCAAGAATTTTTTATTTTTTCGAGAAAAGAATATGAAAAATTAAAAAAAGTAAAGTAAATAAATTTGAAATTGAATCAAGAATCTGTTTTTAAATTCGGTATGGATAAACAATCTTTCTATGTTATACTATTGAATTCTCGACAATGAAGCGATTTGATAGCTCAGATATTGTTATTCATGATATTGATCCAATTCAATATCATCGAGATGGAATTCATCCCATTGAATTTATAGTAGAGGCGAAAGATTTAGTATCTCTATGGGATTTAATCCCGAGTTTTTGCGAAGTAAAGAAAAATGAAAGAAAGGATGAGATTATGGAAGTAAATATTCTTGCATTTATTGCTACTGCATTGTTTATTCTAGTTCCTACTGCTTTTTTACTTATAATATACGTAAAAACAGTTAGTCTTAGTCAAGGTGATTAATTTGAATGAAACTTGACTTCTTAGTTCTTACCAATGATTGACGGAATAAAATGAAAAGGATTACTAGTTTTCGTTTTAGATGAAATAAATAGACTAGAATTAGCAGTATTCTATGAGATCCCATAGTATGATAGAAAGAAATCTTTTTTTTTTTTTTCTATCATACTACCTATTTTTGGTATTCTAATGTATAAAGTTATACTGTATGAAGATATAGGTTTAGTATAGATATAGATTAATCTAGAATCTCATATTGATATATCTAGATATCAATTCTCTATATGGAATGTACATAATATCCCAATTCTATTTCTTCATCTATTTGTGTTGATTCTAATTAATCTGAAATAGTCGAAATCGAAAGGCAGTTCTTACTTTTATTATTCTAATTCCTATAGTTCTGATTATTTTCAATATGAATCCCAACATCCACTGAAAGAATAAAATCAATAAAAAAAAAGTAAAAAATCTGAACATATAGTAATATTAATTATTAATATTAATAAAAGAAAATCAAGAAATCTTTTTTTTTAATTTCGAAGAAAGAATTGATCGAGCAGTTGACAGATCATCCAAGGAAAGGAGTTCTATAAAAACTTTTAAGGTTTCAACAAAACAAAGGATTAGTAAACCCTGCCCGTTTTTAATCCTTGAATCATGATATGAAATAAGTCAAGTTAATAAAATAAGGTATAGCATAAATCAATTTTATAAAAGAATAAAACAAATAATAAACTAAGCAAGAAAATATCTTATTTCCCATGGAAAAGTCACTTAATTTTAATCACTTTGAATATTTAAGAACCAATAACTATTTAATAGTTAATAAAAGAAGTACTTTTTTTCTCTTTGAACAGGAAAGAGACAAACAAAAAAAGGGAGGGCGATCCCTTCCCCCTCACCTCATTGTTGATATATAACTCTGGTAAGAACCACTTTATCGAAATAGATAATTTAGGAAAAATTTGGTTGGAATCAATTTCCTATCATTTGTATTCGTTTTACTTTGGAAATATGAACACCACAATCATTGAAATATTTGTTTGATTAAATTAAAAGAAAAGGGTATTATTCATATATTATTCATAGAATAGATTACTTCACTCAAATCCAATATAGATATAGAATTTTGAAATGAAGATATTTTAAATTCAATTTAATTGAATTTAAACAAGAGTTAAAGTTTAAAATCTTTGCAGAATAATGTATAAAACAATTGATACAGTTTGATTTCTCAACTCAATTAGTAGTACCCCTAGAGTCCACTTCTTCCCCATACTACGAGTGAAAGGGAAAATGTAAAGACTACCATTAAAGCAGCCCAAGCGAGACTTACTATATCCATGTGAATTATGTCCTCTATCTTTATGAATATGAAGGAATTTTTTATTAATGAATTTTTATATTTAAGGAAGTTTTCTATTATTGTTCACTAATACTAATAATAGTAGAATCGCTGGCGCAGAGTCAAAAAAAATATCTTCAATATATTGATGAAACACTCCAAAAAAGCCAATTAATTTTAAGAAGTTTTTATATGATGACTGAAAAACTTTTAGTACAAACAAAATAAACAGTAAGACCCTTGGAAGTATCAAGGTGACTTTTCCTCCGCGTGCTTCTGTTGGGGGAAAATTCAACAAATTATATCAGCAAAAGGGAATAAGGTACTTTGCGTCTTTTGTTGATGAGGCGACACCCGGATTTGAACTGGGGAAAAAGGATTTGCAGTCCCCCGCCTTACCACTCGGCCATGCCGCCAAGACGACACAAAATAGACAAAAATATCGTCCTCCTTTATTTTGGAAAGGGGGACTCTTTTTTTTTGTACTTGCACCGTGAATCCCATTTTTTTTAATCCCTTTCCAAAATTCCGAAAAATAAATCCTTCTTTTTTTTTTTTATTTTTTGATTGGATTTATTTTTTCAATTAATTTTGTATAGTATTTCAAAACATACACTATTAAAATTCTTTCTGCTTTCTATATGAAATAAAAAAGTGACTTTTCTTTCACAAAAGACAAAATTAAGGACAAATTTGAACCATTAACTATTGACTGTGAATTTACGAACGATTCGTGGATTTGAATCGAAAATTGTATTTCCCTAATCTTAATGATATCGTAATGATATCAGAAAAAAAAAATGGATACCTAACCAATCAGTATTGATTCTTTTCAATACAAAATTATTCTCAATTTGAATTATAACACCAATTATGGGTATATGTAAACCCTAGAACATAAAATTTTACACAGATAGCTAATCTGATATCTTATCTGTCTAGAATTCCTCTATCAAAATGTGCTGTCAAAAATGGAACTGCAGTAAAGGGGGAGACAGGAATATATACATAGCTTTATCTAGTTCTATCTGGATATGCTTAATAAGCCGTCTTATGCACTTCAACAGTTTTGTTTATATATTCTTTTATATATTCTATATATATATAGAATATATAAATCGAAAATATATACAAATAAATAAAAATACATCTTTTCTATGTATATGCAATTTTTTTTTTGAATTAAACAAAGAAATCCACGAAAAAGCTAACTAAGTCTTAAAAAAAATAAACTTTCTAGTGTTTCTGATTATTGGTTCTTTATCCCATCGAAAGATGAAATCCTGAATCCATATCCATTTATTTTAGGGATATTCCAATCATATTGGAATATGTAATATCATAATAATGGTAGAAATAAAATCACGTTTTGTTTTGCTATTCTATACAAAATTTTCTAAGTCGAAGTTAAGTGTAATTTCTCAACCCCTTTCCAGTTGTATTTCTTTCAAATTCGAATTTGAGTATAAAATTATCTTTATTCCACCGTTCATATGTATTTCATACATTCCATATCCATCTATGGAGTTAGATAAAATTTTATGCGATTCTGTAAACAGAATAAAAATTCTATCATTGCTAGATCGATCTATATAATTGAATTGAATGAGGCACGATCCAATAATGAGATTTTTAAAATAGTTAATAAACGGGAAATTAAAAATGCTCGAGGATGTAAATGAGGGAATGTCTACAATACCTGGATTTAATCAAATCCAATTTGAAGGATTTTGTAGGTTCATTGATCAGGGCTTAACAGAAGAGTTTTCTAAGTTTCCAAAAATTAAAGATACAGATCAAGAAATTGAATTTCAATTATTTGTGGAAACATATCAATTAGTCGAACCATTGATAAAAGAAGGAGATGCTGTATATGAATCACTTACATATTCTTCTGAATTATATGTATCCGCGGGATTAATTTGGAAAAACAGTAAGGATATACAAGAACAAAAAATTTTTATTGGAAACATTCCTTTAATGAATTCCCTAGGAACTTTTCTAATAAATGGAATATACCGAATTGTAATCAATCAAATATTGCAAAGCCCCGGTATTTATTACCGCTCAGAATTGGATCATAACGGAATTTCGGTCTATATTGGGACTATAATATCAGATTGGGGGGGGAGAATAGAATTAGAGATTGATAGAAAAGCAAGGATATGGGCCCGCATGAGTAGGAAACAGAAAATATCTATTCTAGTTCTATCATCAGCTATGGGTTTGAATCTACGACAAATTTTAGAGAATGTGTGTTACCCTGAGATTTTCTTAGCTTTCCTGAATGATAAGGAAAAAAAAAAAATTGGATCAAAGGAAAATGCCATTTTGGAGTTTTATCAACAATTTACTTGTGTAGGGGGCGATCCGGTATTTTCTGAATCCTTATGTAAGGAATTACAAAAGAAATTCTTTCAACAAAGATGTGAATTAGGAAGGATTGGTCGATTAAATATGAACCGGAGACTGAATCTTGATATACCTCATACCAATACATTTTTGTTACCGAGAGATATATTGGCAGCTACAGATCGTTTGATTGAAATGAAATTTGGAATGGGTACGCTTGACGATATGAATCATTTAAAAAATAAACGTATTCGTTCTGTATCGAATCTCTTACAAGATCAATTCGGATTAGCCCTGATTCGTTTAGAAAATGTGGTTAGGGGGACTATATGTGGAGCAATTAGGCATAAATTGATACCAACCCCTAAAAATTTGGTAACTTCAACTCCATTAACAACCACTTATGAATCTTTTTTTGGATTACACCCATTATCTCAAGTTTTGGATCGAACTAATCCATTGACACAAATAGTTCATGGGAGAAAATCGAGTTATTTGGGTCCTGGAGGGTTAACAGGACGAACTGCTAGTTTTCGAATACGAGATATCTACCCCAGTCACTATGGGCGCATTTGTCCCATTGACACGTCTGAAGGAATCAATGTTGGACTTATTGGATCTTTAGCAATTCATGCCAAGATTGATCGTTGGGGGTCTTTAGAAAGCCCATTTTATGAAATTTCTGAGGGATCAAAAAAAGTA